AAAGGGTTTTCCATGAGATGGGAAATTAAACCTATTAGCCGTTTGTGAATAAGTGATTGTCTGATAATGAGCAAGGAATACCCGTCTTTCTGCTAAACAAGATGTATTGAACTCATAATTCATTAGATACTTTTTATGAATGTCAACTAAGTATCGGAAGTAAATTGCTCCCGGGTGTTCAATCATTTGATAACCAAAGTCATTCTTTAATAAATGATCACTATGAGTCAGACTCAATAGAATTTGATCAATCCTTTTTTCTGTCGTTAAAGTGGAGAACTGAACCAAAAATTCTCTTTCTTCTTCATCAATCGAATCACTGCTCGCGACCCAGTATTCTATTTTCTCCTCAATCCAATCACCATTCACCCTTTTTCTTATTCTTATCAATGAATAGATCTCTTTACTTGTATGACTTAGATGTCTCGTATTTCTCGAAAAAGTGATTCGATTGATGGGATTTGGTATCATACTTATGAGATCGATGAGATTAATATTCAAATATTTTTGATTAGAACGTATTGATTTGACCCCATAAGCGGGACCACCACCCAATGGCATGTTGCCACCAGAACCCCGTATTTCTTCTAGGGAATCTCCTAATTGTTCCAGAACAACCAGAAAGAGATTCTTTAACCAGAAGGAATTCGATTCCGATGTAGGATACCTATCCAGAAGTTTTCGCCACTCAATCATGTATGGTGGAGTCATCAAAGATTTGACCTTTTCGAACTCTGTCTGTAACTCACTAGAGGCTCGGAAAAAAAAGATAAGATGTATACGAACGAGATATCCAACAAGAAGAAGAAGAAAAAGGATTGAATAGAAGAACTCCCGAACATTTGGCAATCCCAGATGTGTCCATATCAATGGTGATTCATTATTTCGATGAATCATTTCTTCGGACAGAAGAAGATTATGTAAACGCTTGTTCGAAATCTCACTTCTCAGATTCCATTGTGGAAGACAAACTTTTTTCTGAAGAATTCGCCATGATATATCTGATCCGTGCATAATATCATGAAAAATAGATACCAATTTTTGACTGCTACTTAGTATCGGCAATAGGTCTGAAAAAGTATCGAAAAATAGACAATTTAGATATTTGTACCCTGTCGAAGTAAGGAACCACGGCATATATGTTTGGAATAGATTCCATTTTGAGAGAGTTGAAAAAGCGCTATCTTGTTGAAAGGTTCTATACATCTGCCCTTTCTCAACGCATTTCTTTAGACAAAGACTCCGTTTTTTCCTCTTTTCCGATGGTAAATATTTCTCAGAACATGGAGTGTAAATCAAACCCATGTTTGAATTGAAATTGAGATACTGATGCAAGTTCTTCCTTTCTGAATCAGATAGATTCATATCTGAAAGAGGCCGATAAAAAGTTCTTTCAAAATGGACTATTTGTCCCCCTGTTATAGGTGTTCCAGAAATGTCTGTGATCAAGTAAATAGTTCTACGAACGAATAGATCGGGTCGAATTGTAAAATCGTTAGGTATGAATATGGTAGATACCTGTGACTCGATTGGTGAAATAGTATCTCTCTCCAAAAAAGCATGTTTTTTTTTACCGACACACAAAGAAAATCTTTTGTTGCGAATATCGAGGAATTGTCTATACGTAAAATCAGAATTATTGATACGGGCCTTTTCGATATAAAAAGGGAATCTTTTGTTACAACAATAGAATTGAGCTTTATAAAAACAAGATATCAATGAACTTCGATGACATGGTTTTACGGGATTCAGCCAATTGTTTTGATCGTGGGATATCATTGAGAAATAGGAATCCGTGTTACCAAAGGATTTCCTGCGATTATTTCTAGTATGGAATGAGTCAACCATCCACTTTGGTATGACCAAAAATGGTGATATTGTTCCTGCATTGATAAATAATAATTTCGATTTTTGGAAAGTATCATGGTTTAATTTTATCAAATGAACGATTTCAAGACCTATTGATTCTAACAACGGATTGTAGAGTTGATCTTTCAATTCAGAAATGGGGATATTCCCGAAACTCACAAAGAAAAAAGGAAGTGAGTTAGACAAATCTTTTTTGTCGATAACCTCAGACCAATCAATCGAATATTGATTAATACGTAATCGATCGAACCTTTTCTTCTGGCTCTTTTTCAAATTCGATAAATGTTGGTTGATCGTATATTTCCTTATAGTTCTATGATTCAGAGTCAAGAATTTTTTTTTATCCAATCCGCAGGAATCAAATGAATTTTTGTTCAAGAATGAAATCTTATCGGAACTGCCCATATCCGATTCATCCTTCGGAACCATATCACATCGCGGATCTGATGAAATAGGATGAATTGAGACGCTATACGTAATTATATTAATCATTTCTTTATTTTCCGATCGCCTGGAAGGGGCAAAAAGATGTTTCTTCAACAATTTCTGATCTTTAGTGGGCTTCTCAGTAGGATTTGAACCCAGATGAAGTTCTGACAATCTGCCAGAGAAAAAAGAACGAATAGATCTT